AAGGATTACCAGTAATCCGTCTTGCTATCACTAAAGTGATATCCATATAGATATCAATATATCACTTGTGACTTTCTTTGTTACAAAACACTAATTTGAATCTAAAATTGAAATGATTAAAATGAAATCATAAGAAGGAATATGTAAGCTACCCACTTGATTTCCATGGGATTGTAGTTCAATTGGTCAGAGCACCGCCCTGTCAAGGCGGAAGCTGCGGGTTCGAGCCCCGTCAGTCCCGGCGGATTCAATAAAAAAAAAAAGACATAAACTCCCCTTTTTGTTTCTGGGCAAGGGGATCAAAATGCTTTCGTTTATCTTTTTGTTTTATTTTTCTTTTTTCATCAAGCAAAAGAAAGGGGTATTTCCATTATTTTAACTAGCACCAATTGATGGTAGAAAGACATATGGAAATTAGGATAATGAAAGATTTTGAGAGTATTCAACACTTCAAGAAAGAGATACTGTACGGGGTTTCTGCTTTTTGTCAATTAATCTCCCATTAACTCGTGTAGGAAAATGAAATAGGATAGCGTATAATACGTTTGCCAAGAGTACCTATATATACTTTTCTTTCTATGAAGTAAAGGAATTGAAAATAGTTCGAATCCAACCAAGGAAAGAGGATATTTCAAAAATAAAGAGAAAATTAGTCTTCCCTAATGAATATGCTCTTGTTAAAGATTAGAGTCGATGCCGAAGAAAAAACTCGTAAGAAAATTGAAATAGTTAATTTTTTTGAATATTTTCGTTTTTTTACTGGGACTCGTCTTTATCACATTCCCCTTTCTTTGTTTTCCAAAAAGATGATAGACCCTTAAAAAAAAATAAAAAATTTTAAAAAATTCAAATTGAACTTCGTACTTGTTGAACTTCGTACTTGTTTTCTCTATTTGATTTCTATTGTTTATTTAAAGTTCTTTAGAAATTGTTTTTGTAAACAATCGAAGTAGAAAAGAAAGCGGGGAAAAAGAATCATAAATCAATATTTTTTGATTGGATCAGGAATCTCATTATGTATTCGGTGTGGATAAAAGATCTTCCTATGTTATACTATTAAATTCTTGACGATGAATCGATTTTATAGCTCCGATATTGTTATTCATGATATTTCTTTCATTCGATATCATCGAAATCTAATTCATCTGAGTGAGTTTACAAGCGAAAGATTTTTCATCTCTATGGGATTAAATCCCGAGATATTCCAACGAAAAAAAATAAATAATAAACGATTAAATTATGGAAGTCAATATTCTTGCATTTATTGCTACTGCACTTTTCATTCTCGTTCCTACTGCTTTTTTGCTTATAATTTACGTAAAAACAGTTAGTCAAAATAATTAATTTGAATACAATTTGACTATCAATGAAAAAAAAGGATTTAAATTTATCGTTTTAAATCAAAGGAATGCATTAGACTCAGTAGTAGTAGTATCCTAAGGGGCCCGCTAGTATGGTAGAAAGAGATCTCTTTCTACCATACTAGCCATTATGGTTATTGTAATGTATAAAGATACAAGTTAAATATCTTAATATAAAGGAATCCGCCCATATCTCTCTTTTTCTTTATAAATGTCAATATAAATGAAATAGAATATGAAATGTATGTACATACTTTCTCAATTTCATTTGTTTGTTTGATCCATTTAATACAGATAATCCGAATTCGATGGAAACTTCTTCAGATTTCGAAAAGGGGTTACCCTATGAATGGTTAAGGGTGTAAACCCTGATATAAAAATAGAAAATGAGTCAATAAAACAAAACATAAATCCAAATAAAAAAATCTTAAAAAAAATTGCTGACCGGTCTATAAAACTAAAACAATTGATACAGGTTGATAGAGTTTGATTATTACCGCAATTAGGAGTACTTCTAGAGTCCACTTCTTCCCCACACTACGAGAGAGAGGGAAAATGTAAAAACTACCATTAAACCAGCCCATGCGAGACTTACTATATCCATGTGAATTCTGTCCCCTATTTCTATGAATATGAAGAAACTATTCCATTATTGTTCACTAATAATAGTGAAATTACTGGTGCAGAGTCAAAAAAAGGGAGAGGTATTTGGTCACCATTGATGAACTACTCCAAAAAATTCACTTATCTTATATCTTATAATGAGTTATTCTTATTATAGAATTTCTAGTAGAATCGACAAGATGTAAACACAAGTAAACAGACACTTTTCGAAGTATCCAAGGAATCTGACTCACATGTAGAAAGAATAAGACTTTTTCTTTCTTTTATCGTGTTTTATTTTTGGAAGTAAAACGAAAGGCAATTCTTCATCTAATCTAATATTGATTGAATGTCTGAGCATTCCGAAACTTTCATGAGTCTGTAACCAAAGTAAAGTATCGGAGGTCCTTTCCAAAACTATTACTTTAATTCCCTCTCTGGCTATCCAATCTAATTGAAGACTCCGACGGATTTCCCTCCACTACTTTTAGTTTTCCTCGAATCTGATAGGCAAAACTTTAGGTTAAAGACTAGAACCTCGAGAGCCGGGGGCTTAGAATCACGAAAAGAAAGTATCAAGAGTCTTTTCCTACGTTTATTATAGTTATAATAGGGGATTTCAAGTCTGTTGTTGAGGCGGCACCCGGATTTGAACTGGGGAAAAAGGATTTGCAGTCCCCCGCCTTACCACTCGGCCATGCCGCCAAAACGATAGAAACTAGATTCCAATTTTCTCTCTTTTTTTTTTCAACCCCGAAAAAAATATATAGATTTTCAGTCACAAAATAGAGAATCCAGTACAAATCAGAACCATTAACTATTGACTGTAAATTCATGACCATTTTTGAATTCAAAGCTACATTTTTTATTTCTAATAATATAAGAAAATCATTAGAAATCGATTTTTAACTAATCTATATTGAGTCTATATTGAGTTTTTTCAATTAAAAAGAAATCTTCTTCAATTTCAATTATAACAGTAATGATGAGTATATGTAAACCCCAGAATCAGAACAGACGTTACGTTGTTTATAGAGCTATAGCTCTATAATGGGGTATTTTATCTCTCTAGGGATGCTTTTTAGGGGTAATTCTCAATAAATTGTTGTATTTCAATTTTTCATTGAATACATTGAATACATTGAAGAGAAAATTGAATTTTTGATAGAGCACAGCATGTGCTGTCCCAAATGGAACTGTACCACAATAAAAGAAGAAAAAGAGACATATATATATCTGTGCATTCTTTTTTATTTTAATAATAAAAAAATTAATAAATAAAAAAAACACAAGTTTTCTTACCTATTTCAATTCAATGATATTCGAAATATTCTATGCAAAATAGGTCAAAATCCATCTCTTTTCTACAACTATTTTTTTGAACAATGAAATAAAAATACATGAAAAAGTAAAAAGGTTAAAAAAATAGTTGTAGATTTATTATATGTTTATCTGCTCGAACAGATCCAATCATGAATAAATTTTTAATGATATGCAATCGAATTTGAATATGTAATATCATAGGTGAAAATGAAATTACTTTTTTTTCTAGTCTTTACAAAACTCCATAAGTTCCAGTGGTATTTCGCAATTGTGTTCCATTTTGATCTCTTTCTTAAAAAAAAATTCCAATTGAATCTAGTCTCCGTTCATACGTATTTCATACATTCCATATATCTTGGAGTTGGATAAAATTTCATGTGATTCAGTAAACAGAATAGAAATTCCATTATTGCTAGATCGAATTCTATGGATATGATTCGGTGAAGAATGAGAGATGGGATGGGATTTTTTCAATAAACGGATAAATGGGAAATTCAAAAAAGATACTCGGGGATCGAAAAGAGGGAACATCTACAATACCCGGATTTAATCAGATACAATTTGAAGGGTTTTATCGGTTTATTGATCAGGGTTTAATAGAAGAACTTTCTAAATTTCCAAAAATTGAAGATATAGATCACGAAATTGAATTTCAATTATTTGTGGAAACATATCAATTGGTAGAACCTCTGATAAAAGAACGAGATGCTGTCTATGAATCATTTACATATTCTTCTGAATTATATGTATCCGCGGGATTAATTTGGAAAACCAGTAGGAATATGCAAGAACAAAGAATTTTTATTGGAAACATTCCTTTAATGAATTCCCTTGGAACTTCTATAGTAAACGGAATATACAGAATTGTGATCAATCAAATATTACAAAGTCCTGGTATCTATTACCAGTCAGAATTGGATCATAACGGGATTTCGGTCTATACCGGCACCATAATATCAGATTGGGGAGGCAGGTTAGAATTAGAGATTGATAAAAAAGCAAGAATATGGGCTCGTGTGAGTAGGAAACAGAAAATATCTATTCTAGTTCTATCATCAGCTATGGGTTCGAATCTAAGAGAAATTCTAGAGAATGTTTCCTACCCTGAAATTTTCTTATCTTTCTTGACCGATAAGGAGAAAAAAAAAATTGGGTCAAAAGAAAATGCTATTTTGGAGTTTTATCAACAATTTTCTTGTGTAGGTGGGGATCCAATATTTTCTGAATCCTTGTGTAAGGAATTACAAAAAAAATTCTTTCACCAAAGGTGTGAATTAGGGAGGATTGGTCGCCGAAATATTAACTCGAGACTGAATCTTAATATACCTCAGAACAATATATTTTTGTTACCACGAGATATATTAGCAGCTGCCGATCATTTGATTGGGATGAAATTTGGAATGGGTACACTTGATGATATGAATCATTTGAAAAATAAACGTATTCGCTCTGTAGCGGATCTTTTACAAGACCAGCTCGGGTTGGCTCTGGCTCGTTTAGAAAATGTAGTTAAGGGAACTATAGGCGGAGCAATTAGGCATAAATTGATACCTACTCCTCAGAATTTGGTAACTTCAACTCCGTTAACAACTACTTATGAATCCTTTTTCGGATTACACCCATTATCTCAAGTTTTGGATCGAACTAATCCATTGACACAAATCGTTCATGGGAGAAAGTTGAGTTATTTAGGCCCTGGCGGATTAACAGGGC